CGGCTTTCTAGATGTATATGATGATATCTAGACAGATGGATCTTATATGAATCGTATGATGAAGTATCACATGAGTGGATATATAGGAATCCAAATCTGCCGAATCACTCATGTTATGATCTTCTACATCCTAGGTCTCCCCGTTCCGTCATCTGGCTTATGTTCCTCATGTAGCATTCAGACCGAATGACTCTATGAAATTACGTCAATACTTCCATTCCACATATTACGGGTAACGTAGGAGACATCTCTATTTTTCCCCGGGGGATCTTTATAATTACCACTGCTTAGCTTTTAATTCGCCTCTGACCATCAAATTAAATGTGAATAACCCGGCCTCCTCTCTTTGAAACAAGGGGCGCTCTCCGGTTCTGTGCGTGCTTCAAACAATTTTTTTTTGTCTTCTCCATATTACCATATCTCTAGAGTCAATAATTTTCTATGAGGAACTACTGAACTCAATCACTTGCTGCCGTTACTCAACAGTTTTCTGCTGAGGTTTCTCCCGTAGAGGTACTCAAATTAGATCAGTGATCGATTTCTAGGTTTCGTCGTAAACCTAATTGGTTACTTCCAATTACGTAAATCAATAGTTCAAACCGCACTCAAAGGTAGGGCATTTCCCATTGATATAGGAACTTCTGTACCAGAAACAATGGTATCTCCAATTATAGCCCCTCTGGGATGTAAAATATATCTCTTCTCACCATCCCCATAGTGTATGAGACAAATGTGTGCATTTCGATTAGGGTCGTATTCTATGGTTACGATTCTACCAGATATGTCTTTATCATTCCGTCGAAAATCTATTTTACGGTATAGACGCTTATGACCTCCCCCTCTATGCCCTGCGGTAATGATTCCTCTGGCATTACGACCTTTACTACAACGACGCTGTCCATGGATCAAATTATTTCGTGGATTGGATTTGACTTGACTGTCTATGGCTCCATTGCGTGTGCTCGGGGTAGAAGTTTTGTATAAATGTATCGCCGTGTTATTAAGTATTTTGCTTTAAGTTCTTTTCTCTATAAGAGGTGGAATAGAATAACCTGGTTGAAGCGTAATGATCATACGTTTGTAATGCATTGTATGTCCCATAATAGGTCCCATTCTTCTACCCTTTCCCGGGACTCGATGACTATTTATAGCTATTACCTTGACGCCAAAGAAGAGTTCGACCCAATGCTTTATTTCTGTCCTAGTTGATCCTGATTCGACATTAGAAGTATATTGATTGTTCCCCAATAACCGAATACTTTTTTCTGTAAATACTGCATATTTGATTCCATCCATAAATCCATTTTCTTCCCTATGAGTTCCAGTATCAATAAGAATTCTAGTTCTTACTGTTCATATGTTATGGTATGAATATACCATACCAATTCGGTATGTATGGATGATGATATTCCATTGATACAGAGCCAATTCTAATAGACTTATTGAACGTTCCCATTGGCGTGCATCCAGCAGGAATTGAACCTACGAATTTGCCAATTATGAGTTGGGCGCTTTAACCATTCAGCCATGGATGCTTAACAGGGATCATCGTACATCGTAAATAACCAAATTCCAATTGAAATGAAATCTTTAGGAGGAATCAATGAGAGGACATCAATTCAAATCCTGGGTCTTCGAATTGAGAGAGATATTGAGAGAGATCAAGAATTCTCACTATTTCTTAGATTCATGGACCAAATTCGATTCAGTGGGATCTTTCACTCACATTCTTTTCCACCAAGAACGTTTTATGAAACTCTTTGACCCCCGAATTTGGAGTATCCTACTTTCACGTGATTCACAGGGTTCAAGAAGCAATCGATATTTCACGATCAAAGGTATAATACTGCTTGTAGTAGCGGTCCTTATATCTCGTATTAACAATCGAAAGATTGTCGAAAGAAAAAATCTCTATTTGATGGGGCTTCTTCCTATACCTATGAATTCCATTGGACCCAGAAATGAGACATTGGAAGAATCTTTTTGGTCTTGCAATATCAATAGGTTGATTGTTTCGCCCCTGTATCTTCCAAAAGGGAAAAATATTTCTGAGAGTTGTTTCATGGATTCGCAAGAGAGTACTTGGGTTCTCCCAATAAATAAAAAGTGTATCATGCCTGAATCTAACCGGGGTTCGCGGTGGTGGAGGAACCGGATCGGAAAAAAGAGGGATTCTAGTTGTAAGGTATCTAATAAAACCGTAGTTGGAATTGAGATCTCATTCAAAGAGAAAGATAGCAAATATCTGGAGTTTCTTTTTTTATCCTATACGGATGATATGATCCGCAAGGACCATGATTGGGAATTGTTTGATCGTCTTTCTCCGAGGAAGAAGCGAAACATACTCAACTTGAATTCGGGACAGCTATTCGAAGTCTTAGGGAAAGACTTGATTTGTTATCTCATGTCTGCTTTTCGTGAAAAAAGACCAATGGAAGGGGGGGGGTTCTTCAAACAACAAGGAGCTGAGGCAACTATTCAATCAAATTATATTGAGCAT